TAGTAAGTACAATTTGGAATGTTTTGCTTATGTACAAAGTAACAAATATTATAATTGGATCGTTCGATCACTTTTCAGTCATTCATTGAATGATAAATCACTACAAGTGAAGGAGATACACGATTTAAATAACGAAAGATCCAATATTTAAAAATTGTATCTAAAATGACTGGAAAAGTAGAAACAAGACCGGATATAATTTGATCATTATGAGCAAATCCAAAATCTTTGTAGACAGAGCCAATCATTAATTCCCAACCGTGGGGCGAATGGAATCCTATACATAAATCAGTTAATAAAAGAATAGAAAAAGCTTTTATTGTGTCGCTTAAGTTGTATAGGAATTCTTGAAACCAAGAGTTAAGAATAACAAGTTCTTCATTACCTAGAATAGAATAACCACTTAGAATACCGAAACAGATTATATTTGTCGAGAAGTGTAAAATTGTATGGATGCGATCCTCGTTGTGCATCTTGATCAATTGGATCGTTTCTTTGTAGATTTCGATGCGAGGCTTTTGTAAATGTGTTTCCGGGTATTCCTTTATCATTTCGTCCAAACGTAAGAGTTCCTCTAAGTCTATGAATTCTTTTAGAATACTCTTTTCTTGAATATCATTCAAAAAAATTTCGGATTGCCTAGTATTCCACCAATTAGTAAACCAAGATTCCAGACTTTTATTAAATGAGAGAGAGATCCACCAAGGCAAAAATACTATAGATGCAAGATATAGAAGGGAAATTAATACTTTCTTTTTTGCCATTTTTTCGTCTGTGAATTTTAAAATTTTTAATGAACGCACCTCATTCGTCGACTCTATATGATACTAATATTTCTATCAAGCATAAGTGCTATTACAAGTCATCGATGTATTTCCGGATTTTTTTGTGATTCAGTACAGCGGTTAGTCCTTGAATTTAGAAAGAATATAGAATAAGAAAGAGCCCTCTTCAAATTAATAGTAGTCGGATTTCGAGACGAAAGAACTCCCGTTCTATCAAAATATCAAATATTTAGAAAATAATTCTTTACTTTATGATGAAATGTTTTGTTTTGATATATGATGAATCTATCATTTAGATTTGTTACTGAATTGAGTTAAGTGGATTTACATACGCATAAAAAAAATTGTGGACATAAACAATTTCGTTTTAGAATTGTTTCATATACGTTTGCTTTGGCTCGAGTAAGCGTTCTGAAGAAACTTCAGTTAAGTTCTGCTATAGAAAAAAAGATGATTCTTGAGTTTTTTATCTCTTGCAAAGTATTCATTCTTCAGTTCCTTTTTTCAAAATACTTCAATTGGTACACGCAAGAAATAGGCCAATTCAGCAGCTTTTTGCTCAATCTCTCGTGGAGTAAAATTCTCATCAGTACGAGTCAAGGGAATGGCTCCTTGTCCTTTTATTTCCATATAAAGGACACGACGAGCATAAATACCCTCTTTAATTTCTATTCTGATGGACTGAATGTCTTTCATAAGGAATCGGAGGAATATGCGACGATTTTTTCCAGGAAATCCCCAACGAAAAATACACACTATGCCCTCTTTTATATCGAATCGATCATAACCACTACCTACATTCCACGAAATTGTGCACCACAAATAGGAGCTAATAAAAAGACCTGCGATCCCATAGAAAGACATCACGATACCTTGTGGAAAAAAAATTATTTGCTGAGAAGGAAATAAAGATATAAAATTCCTACCAAAATAACTGGACGTTCCAACCAATAAAAACCCTAATGAACCTAAAAAAAGAATAAAGGCCCAACAGAAATTACTTGTTTTTCGAGACCCCGCTATAAGTTCTACCCATATACGTTCTGATCGCCAACTCATACTCTAACTAGACCTAGTTGCATTTTATTGGAATTGGGAGAATAACAAAAATAATTTTTTTTTTACTTTTTTTTGTTTCCGAAGTAACTCTCATCAACCAGCACTATTATGATGTGAACCTTTAGGGATAATTCATCGAATTTCTTAGATCCAAACTAAAATAATAACATCCCTTTCATATGATTTCCTAATACATATAGATATATTGACTTTACATTTCAGAAATTCTCCGATCTATTTGAAAATAGTTATAATTCATTTATCATGTTTACACATACATAAGAGCTTATGCCCGAAGGAAGCCGCATATTATACCCTATTTTACTAAATAGATATCCGTGTTATGATCCAAGTAAGTCTTGAAAAAAAATATATATATATAAGATTTGTCCTTGTTGTATCTAAAAAATCTTGTTTTTTTGAACATAAAGAGATAAAGAAGCCATTGCAATTGCCGGAAATACTAAGCCCACTAAAGGCACAAAAATGGAGGGGAGACTGTTGAGAGTTATCATAGAATGGGTACCTCGATTTAATATTTGTACCTGTTATTTATTGTTATATTTATTGTTTTATATTTGAACCTTATCCTTATATTGTTATAAAGATATCTTATAATTCATATATAATTGTTATATTATACTAAGTATACCTAA